TTCTGCATATCCGCAAAAATCGGTTAATAATATCAAAATCGGATGAATCGGCCCAAACAGGCTTACTAATGGGATGCCCTAATATATTACAAAATTTCGCTTTAGCCAAAGATCTAATTAAAGGAATAATTGGGACTATTGTATCAAGCTTTTTCACAAGAATTTCGATTAGAAATGAATTTTCTAGCATTTGATTCCGGACCACTGAAAAATTAAGCCGCACATTTGAAAGATAGCCCCCCCAAAAAAAGTGAAATGAATTCTCGGATAATAATGGATTTATATGGATCGTTCCAGGTTGAGACCAAACATAAAAATGACATTGCCAGAAATAGATGAGATAGTGTTTCCATTTATTCATCAAAAGAGGCGCATTCTTTGAAGCCAGAATGGCTTTTCCTTGATATCTAACATAATGAATCAAAGGATCCTTGAAGAATGATAAGGTAGACGAAAAATTCTTAGAAAAGACTTCCACAAGATGTTCGATTTTTGCATAGAAATAGATTCGCTCAAAAATAACGATAAAAGAGTTTAATCGTAAATAAGAGGATCTCTTACGTAGAAAAAGGAAGATGGATTCGTGTTCACATACATAAAAATTATATAGGAACAAGAGAATTCTTGGATTACTTTTTGAAAAAGTAGAAATAAGTTTTTTTTTAGTAATAAGACTTTTCCAATTACAATACTCATAAATAAACAATCTTAATAAATGAAAGAAGGGGGGATCTTTCACCCAGTATCGAAGACTTTGAACCAAGATTTCCAGATGAATAGGATAGGGTATTTGTACATCTGAAACAAAATTAAAATATGTAAATTTATCCTCGAAAAAGGAAAAAATGGAATGAATTGATCGCAAATTATTAAAAGATTTTATGATTTCCGACTCTTCTAAAGAAGAACGGAATTGTAATTGTCTGGAAAATGGAATTTCCGCGACGACGGCAAAACCCTCTGATATTTTTTGAGAATACAAATTCTTGTTAGAACCCCAAAATGGGTTTTTTTTGTTAGAATCGTTAGCAAAAAGAATCAAATGATTCTGTTGATACATTCGAGTAATTAAACGTTTTACAATTAGTAAACTAGATTTCTTATCATAATCCACATTTTCCACCAAAATGGATCGATTTCTATTTAAATCATGACCGTAGGCGAGTCCATAAATATACTCCCGAAAAATAAGTGGGTATAGGAAGTTCTGTTGGCGAGATCTATCTAGTTCTAAATATATTTGATAGTCCTCCATCTTTAAAATTAGATTTTTTTTGTCAAAGAATCAGAGATTCATTGGATTATCAAATGATACATAATGCGATACAGTCAAAACTGGGTATTTATTATATATATTATTATATATATATTCATTATATATATATTCGAATTAGAACGAATATGAATAGATACCTAGAAAATAAAACGGACTCTCTCCACTCGCTTTTTCCATCTGATTGTTCTAGGATAACAAGCTAGTTCGAAATCCTTTATTTTATCTGCCCAATCGCTCTTTTGATTTTGGAAAAAAAAATATCTTTATCAATATACTCTTTCTTCTACACATTTATTGCCACCTCATAATGGAGAATAGCTAATAGTTAGGACTCATAACAAAACTTAAAAATCCATTCATGGGAAAAGCTTTTCCCGCATCAAGCACTAATATATTTTTAACGTACAATTAGATGGGGTAATCATTCGAATGATAAAATGAAAGCTCGTTACTTTTTGTTTCCCTATAATTGGAGTTGCCAAGCTCTATCCCTTTATTAATTAAACCCAACTGAATTTTTTTTTGTTCCGAGCCGAGAATGAAAATAAAAATTATGGTCGGATCCAATAAGAATGAAATATTTTTCGAATTCGCCATTGATACGACATGCTGCTTTTTCCATTCATTCCTTTCTGGATCAGTCGTGGTCTTACAAACTCTACCGAGGGCATGGACAAAACAATCGCTTCATAAAAATGTGTAAAAAATGGAGTCGCACTTAAAAGCCGAGTACTCTACCATTGAGTTAGCAACCCCCTCCCCCCAAAAAGTAGGATGTGTGGATACAATCGAAAAAAAAAAGCCTCTGTAACGTGAATAAATCAATCAATTTATTCACGATCGGATTATATTTGTTTGATACACTGTTGTCAATATTAGTGTTGAAAAAAAAAAAAGAGTAGAATCGAGAAAACAAACGAATTCAAATTCGAGAATGAGATATTATTATTCAATATTCAAATTCTAATTTATTAGAATTTGAATTATGTTTTGTTAATAACTTTTCATGCTAATTTGGGATTTCTTTTTTATTTAGAATATGAATTCTATTCTAAACTAAAAATAAGAAATAGAAAAAAGAGTCTAAAAAAAAAATTTTTGAAAATAGAAAAAATATATTTCTTATATATTTCTTTTTTGTTATGCAATAAGTATCTTTGTATTGTATTCGGCTCAATCCTTTTTTTTAAAAGAAGATTGAGCCGAGTTTAATTGCAATTAATA